TTGCCCCTGAATTGGATCAAACCAAATATTTGTCAGGCTATTTTTCTCTTGTTCTCTCGAATCTACAGAGTAAGACATCAACTTATAAAAAAAAAGAAATTATGGTCATTGCATAATTGGCTCCCTTGAAAAGCATTGGCGCACGTGTAAACGAGGTGCTCTACCTAACTGAGCTATAGCCCTTGTTATAACTATTTTAACATAGAGAAAGTTTTTTGTCAAGAAGGGTATCCCATAATTCCACATGATAACTCTCAGATCTTTTTACGTTTAATGATAAAAGATTTATATTGCTTAGAAAACCTATTTTACCTATAATCCATCGAAGTGATGGAGACCTTTTTTGTGGTGATAAATGACCTACTTAACCCAGTGGTTAGAGTATTGCTTTCATACGGCGGAAGTCATTGGTTCAAATCCAATAGTAGGTAGAACTTATTAGATACCATGGAATCCGGTATCTAATAAGTTTTTCTACCCATCCTCTTTTTGTCGTTCTATAATCAGATTAGACTTCATTGTTTTCATTTTGTGGAATGGAATAAAGATGTAGTGTGTAGGGTATAATAAAGAACTTTTTTTTTTTGATTGAATTTATTTATGACTACTAAGAGGAAATTGCATTAACAGCCTCTACTCGCGTCCTAGCTCGTCTGAGAGCTAGATTTGACTCAATTGCTTGTCTCTTACCCTCAGCTCTACTCAAGTTAGCTTCAGCTATTTCAAGAGTTTGTTGAGCTTCTTGTGGATCAATGTCAGTACTAATTTCCGCATCATTTCCTAAAATGGTGATCTCATTATTACTTATTCTAGCGAAACCGCCCATAAGAGCCACCGTTAACCATTGGTCGTTTAGTCGTATTCTCAAAAGGCCTATATCTACAGCCGCGGCAATGGGGGCATGATTTGGTAATATGCCAATTTGTCCACTATTAGTAGATAAAATAATCTCTTTCACTTCGGAATCCCAAATCATTCGATTAGGAGTCAGTACACAAAGATTTAAGGTCATTTCTTCAATTTGCTCTCCTCTTCTAAATTCATAGCTTTCGCGGTAGCTTCATCGATGTTACCCACCAAATAAAAGGCCTGCTCGGGAAGACCGTCTAATTCTCCGGAAAGGATGAATTGAAATCCCCGAATTGTTTCTGCGAGACCAACATATTTCCCTGGAGAACCAGTAAAAACTTCTGCAACAAAGAAGGGTTGTGATAAGAAACGCTCAATCTTTCGTGCTCTTGCTACAGTTAAACGATCTTCTTCGGATAATTCGTCCAGCCCAAGGATAGCTATAATATCCTGAAGTTCTTTGTAACGTTGTGAAGTTTGCTTAACCCTTTGCGCAGTTTCATAATGTTCCTCACCAACGATCCGAGGTTGTAACATAGTTGACGTTGAATCCAAGGGATCTACTGCTGGATAAATACCTTTGGCAGCTAATCCTCTTGATAATACGGTAGTAGCATCTAAATGTGCAAATGTCGTGGCAGGAGCAGGGTCGGTTAAATCATCCGCAGGTACATAAACTGCTTGGATCGATGTTATAGATCCTTCTTTGGTAGAAGTAATTCTTTCTTGTAAAGAACCCATTTCCGTACTAAGGGTAGGTTGATAACCCACTGCAGAAGGCATTCTACCTAATAAGGCAGAAACTTCGGACCCTGCTTGAACGAAACGAAATATATTGTCAATGAATAGAAGTACGTCTTGTTCATTAACATCCCGAAAATATTCGGCCATGGTTAAGGCAGTCAAGCCAACTCTCATACGAGCTCCTGGCGGTTCATTCATTTGACCATAGACTAGAGCTACTTTGGATTCTGCAAGATTTTTTTCATTAATCACCCCGGATTCTTTCATTTCCATATAGAGATCATTTCCTTCACGAGTACGTTCACCTACTCCGCCAAATACGGATACGCCTCCATGAGCTTTGGCAATGTTGTTGATCAATTCCATGATGAGTACTGTTTTACCCACTCCAGCTCCCCCAAAGAGTCCTATTTTTCCTCCACGTCGATAGGGAGCTAAAAGATCCACCACTTTAATCCCTGTTTCAAAGATTGATAATTTCGTATCTAACTGTATGAAGGCGGGTGCAGATCTATGAATGGGAGATGTTGTGCGAATATCGACAGGACCTAAATTATCAACAGGCTCTCCAAGAACGTTGAAAATTCGTCCGAGAGTAGCTCCGCCGACTGGAACACTTAGAGGAGCTCCTGTGTCAATAACTTTCATTCCTCTCATCAGACCATCTGTAGCACTCATAGCTACAGCTCTAACTCGATTATTTCCTAATAATTGTTGTACCTCACAAGTTACATTAATTTGCTGACCAACAGTATCTCGACTCTGAATTACCAAAGCATTATAAATATTAGGCATCTTGCCCGGTGGAAAAATGACATCCAGTACTGGGCCAATAATTTGAGCGATACGCCCTAGGTTTTGTTCTTCAAGTGTAGAAACCACAGGATCAGAAGTAGTGGGATTGCTT